CTCAGCACCAATCAGGAATGCCCAAGGAATTCCAAGAATTCTTGTTATACATTTGTTCCAAGTCTCAATCCTCTTTTCGAGATTCATCGATATTGAATCAATCGAACGCACTTCTAACACCTGTTCCACTTTTGGAAGACCTTGCGTTATATCACCAGATCTTGATTTTTCATATATAAATGTAACTAATGTATCTCCTTCGTAAAGGATTTCCCCATAATGTCCATGAACAGTTGCTCCTGGAGTAGCCAAATAAGGCTTAGCTGATCGTATTACCACAGAGTCAACTTGAAGAATTAGAACTTGACCCGATTTTAAATGCGGCCCTTTTTTGGCTATACATACATTTTCACAAAGAAACTGCCCAAGACTAACGATTGTAGATGTCTCTTCACAACAATTGTAATGCAGAAAATACCAATTCAAATTGAATGGATTCAAAATGATGTTACTGCACGAATAGGGATTATAAATTTTACCTTTTTCATCCAGTAAATAATATTTAAGTATTTGAAAAATCTGTTTTAAATTGTCAAGTTGCAAATAGTTAGTTACCAAGATTTGATTATGGGTTATTAAATCGGAAAATAAATCAAAATTATAAATTGGAAAGCCTGTTCCTAAGGGGCCCAACGGATTCCTTATTGGAATTAGGGGGTCCTCTTTGATTGATTCTTTTATCACATTGGGAGATTTTACATCGTTGAATGGGCCTGTTCGAGAACAATTGGATGATGACAAAATTATCAAAGATTGAGATTCCTTATTTCGATTCAATAACGTATGAATAGTTCCTTGATTTGGATTAAGGGATTCTTGAATCCTTGCCTTGGAATAGGAATAAATGGAAGAAAACGGATTGACATTAGCGCGATCTGATCCATTCTCAGAGATTAATCCTGAACCCGACAGATCATTTCTTTTTCCGGTATACAAAATAGGTGACTTCGCTAAGTCGATTCTTAGAAAATCTCTAATTAAACCATTTGTCCTTATTTCAACAAAGGAAGCACAGGCCTTTTCGATCTTTTTGTCTTGGTCCCAATTCAACACTAAACAAGTCCGAATTAATTGAATACTTGTGTCCCAAATTTCAAGAATTGGGTCGTAATAAAGGATATAGTTGACAACTCGAAGTTGTAGATTATCACTTTCTTGCAAGAGATCCGGTGGGAAAAGTCTTCCTAAATTTATACCATCCGTTTTTTTATATGGGACTACAGGTTGAACCAAAACAAAATATTTTTTTTCATACCTGGAAAGTTTCATTCGTTGGATATAGAGCCAATTTTTCAATTTTTTGTATTCTTTGGAATTTTGTTTTCCCCCTCCTGGTGGTATCAATCGGAATGCCTTGTTTGTCTTTCCAGGAAAATGGATATCTCCAGAAAAGATTATTAGTTTAATTTTTTCTGCTTTTTTCTTCACTCGGACCAATCCACCTACCCGACTTCTTCTATTTAAAGTGATTTGTGTATCTATCCCAATAATACTATTGTGCCGTACCATTATGGAACAAGATTCGTCCAAAATGTGGACTTCCACGGGAATAAAAAAAAACGGATTTACTTCCTTTTGGTATTTTGGCCAAAATACCTTGACTCCTCGATACTCAATCAACTCCTCTTCATTAACGATTGAATTCAGTTCTCTAGTCTCATATTTAGTAAGTCCCGAGCTCTTTCTTATATATCGAGGATCGTCGAAATAAGCAAGAATACCATTTCTACGGAGAATACCATTTCGGGGGATTTCAATTGAGATACATGAAGAAGGTATTAATTGGTTCTCGCCCTCTTGAATCGATTCAAGTGGGATGATGACTCTATTTCTTCGCCTCTTTGCCAATAAATCCGAATTCCCCTCGAGAACGGCCGGATTTCTGAGATTACAACGACCGGTACATGTCATTCGATTAAGTTCTGAATAATCAGGAATCCTATCTCCTTTTTGATTTTTACCAGAAAAATACGAACTAAAAAATTTGTGTCTCACTTGATTATTAGTTACTGAGGGGTTAGAAATATATCTTCGCTTAACAGAAAGAGAATAAGCGTTCATTTGATCTTGATCCTTGTGGATCGAACAGGGGCCTGGACTGGATCTCCAGGGCTCCCCTAATAATATCCATAAATGACTTGTTTTTGGTAAGAGATGAATATTACCATATGTAAATTCAGGTGCATGGTACACATCGGTATTCCAGTGCATTTCGCCTTCTGAGTCAGAATAAATATGTTTTCGAACCTTCTCTTTCAAATTCAAAGTGGATGTTCTCGCGCGAATCTCAGCAATGACTTGTTCTGATTCTACATATTGATCGTTTTGAACTAAAAGAAAACTTTTGGGCGGAATACACACATTGTGTATAATATCTTCACTTTCAATAGTTACATACAAGTCTCTAGAACATAGAAAAGCAGGATGTCCATGACGTGTACGTGTCGGATGAACCAAATCCTCATTGAATTTTATTTTTCCATTAGAAGGGGCTCGGACATGTTCTGCAGTACCCCCTGTGAATACTCCGCCGGTATGAAAAGTTCTTAATGTTAATTGAGTACCTGGTTCTCCAATAGATTGACCCGCAATAATACCTACAGCTTCTCCCAATTCGACCAGGTCGTCGTGAGCCGGGCTTCGGCCATAGCATAGTTGACAAATCCAAGATGTACTCCTACAAGTAAAGGGGGTTCGAATAGAGATTGGTTGTGCTCTAAAAGTTATGAATCTATTAACAAGTCCAACCCCAATATCTTGATTTCTAGTAGCAATGCATCGCGAACCTATATATATATGATCCGCTAATACACGCCCAATTAATGTTTGGATAAAAATCCTGTCGGTCATCATTCCATTTCGAGGACTTACAGAAATACCTCGGACGGTGCCACAATCTGTTCGACGTACAACAATGTGTTGAACTACTTCAACAAGTCTGCGCGTGAGGTATCCTGCATCTGATGTTCGGATAGCGGTATCCACAACTCCTTTACGGGCTCCGTAGCAAGAAATAATATATTCTGTTAAAGAGAGTCCTTCGCGTAAATTGCTTTGAATGGGTAAATCAATCATTTGACCTTGGGGATCCGACATTAATCCTCTCATACCTACTAATTGATGTACCTGAGATGCATTTCCTCTGGCTCCCGAAAAAGACATTATATGGACTGGATTAAAAGGATCGGTCATCCGAAAATTAGGATTCATTTCTTGTCGCAAATATTCACTTGTGGCATACCAGATCTCGATCGATTGACGTAATTTTTCTACCGCGTGTACATTCCCATAATGATGGTGTTTTTCCAAAATAAAACTTTGTTGTTCAGCGTCTTGAACTAGCCATCTTTTAGAAGGTATTGTTAAAAGATCATCAATTCCTAATGAAATGGATGCGGCGGTAGCTTGTCGGAAACCCAGAGTCTTTACTTGATCCAGGATATGTGATGTATATCCTATTCCATAGTGATCAATAAATCGACTAATAAGTCGTTTCATGGCAGTTCCGTCTATCACTTTATTGTGAAAGACCTGAGTGGGCCGTTCTGCCATCAGTACCTCCATATTGCGCTGAGTAGAATTTGACAATGGGTTTGAGTCAGTGATTGGACAACTTCCTTTTCTAGATCTTGATTCACGTAGAAATTCCGCAATTTTATAGTCCTAGTTAACCCGGCGAGACTCGAATTCCCGCTGGTAGCATAGAATTACAACAGCCCTGCCAAAACCCCTGTATGGCTTCTTCTATTTCTCGATAAAGAGAAATATGCCCAAGAGTGGTTCGAATATATATATAAAGAATTTCTTTTTTTATACTTCTTACTATTAGATAGTGTCCATAAATCTCATAATAGGTCCCCAAAGATTCATAGTGAATTTCAATGGGAGCTTCTCTTGCAGCAATAACGCGTTGATCTAGTCGCCACCGCAGCCACAAAGGACTACCTAAATTGATTCGTTTTTGCCGAAAAGCTCCAATTGCATCATAGGCGTTACAAAAAAACGGTTCTTTTTTTTTTGTATACTTATAGTTATTATCTTCATTTTGATAGTTTCTACCATTACACGGATTATACCTATTTACACAAATACCCCGACGATTTCCACTCGTTAAGACATAGAGTCCACTAAGCATATCTTGAGTTGGTGCAGAAATGGGATCTCCAATAGTTGGAGACAAAAGATTCATATGAGAAAACATAAGTAAACGTGCCTCTGCTTGAGCCTCCAAAGATAAAGGCACATGAACAGCCATTTGATCCCCGTCAAAGTCCGCATTGAAGCCCTTACAAACTAATGGGTGTAAACAAATAGCGCGCCCTTCTACTAAAATGGGGAGGAATGCCTGTATGCCTAATCTATGCAGAGTAGGCGCTCTATTCAGCAATACAGGATGGTCATCCAGAATTTCTTGAAGTATTTCCCATACAATCGGTTTTTTTTTACGAATTTGACTCTTAGCAACTCCGATGTTCGAAGCAAGATGTTTTCTAATTAGGTCACGAATTACAAATGCCTGGAAAAGTTCTATTGCTATTTCGCGAGGCAATCCACATCGATGTAATGAAAGTGAAGGGCCCACGACAATCACTGACCGCCCTGAATAATCGACGCGTTTACCAAGCAGAGTCTCGCGAACTCTTCCTTCTTTGCCTTCAATTACATCTGAAAGCGACTTGTAAACTCTATTATGATCATCCCTCATTGGTTGTCCGCAGATTCCATTATCAAGAAGTGCATCCACTGCTTCTTGTAGCAATTTTTCCTGAGATATTATTAATTCTTCTGGCGTAGCTATACTTGTTGTTAATAGATCTGTAAGAGTATTATTCCGATAGATAATTCTTCTATAGATTTCATTAATATCCGAGGTCACCAGTTTATCCTCATCTATATGATAAATTGGTCTCAACTCAGGAGGAAGAACTGGTAATAGACACAAAACCATCCATTTTGGTTCTATATTTGTTCGAATAAAATGCTTAGCCAATTCCATACGT